TGGAGTTTTTTACTCTTTAAGTGCGCCACTCCTTCTTTTGTCCTGTATCTGTAGCTGCTTTTCCCGCACTCTCTTTTATCCCGCCGAAGGTCCCCCTTACGTAATAGGGGTTAAGTTAAGGGGGGTGCACACCGTGGTCAAATCTGCATGAAAAACCGCGGGGAATCATTAGTATTAAGTATTATGCTCCCGCACCCCCTATCTCTTAAAGGCTCTGCGCTCCCGCATTCTGATTGATCCTGTGCAATGTTGTAATCCTGCTGTTCCTTTATCCCCCGCTCCGCAGCTGCTGGAGACTTAGTCATATTTTGAGCCTTTTGCGGTACTTATTGATGTTATGGGGGATTACTTGGGTTGGCCGGACTCTTTGTTTGCGAAGGCCGAAGGACTGAAAAATGAGGTTTTTGCTGTTATTGGACAGAATTGGTGCCGTTTTCCCACGCCTCATTTTCCATAATATGATTATGAGCTGCAGAACGCTTGAAGCTGGAATTTTAGCATTGAATTTGGAACACAGGCCAAACTACGCTCCTAGGCTCCCTTCTTCGAGGTTGATTCCCCCAGATCAAATGACAAGGAGCCAAAAGCGAAGATGGCAGCGGAGGAATCTGATGGCTAGGCGAATGGGGGGTTGAATACTCCGAGTCAACAGGGTTGCTTGGAAAGCCTCAGAAGAGCCGTGATAAAGAACAGTCTCGGAATAAGGAGCCCGAAGGGAAAGAAAAGCGGGATATGGATCAAATCCTCCTCCCCCAAAATGTACCAAACTCAACATAGATGGATCAGCTGCTATGGGAGAGAGTGCAGGTGCTGGTATCCTGAGAAAGAGTTAAGGTCAAATTTTTTTTCCTTCTCTTCATTCTATCACAATGGTACTAACATGATGGCTGAGACTAGAGCTCTCAGAGATGGGTTCAAACTATGTTCTGATAAGGGCATCCAAGTGAATGACATCGAATCTGATTCCAAAGTTATGGTGGACTCCATCCTTGGTCTTATATCCACCCCTTGACATGTGCTTTACTTGATCAGAGAATGCATCAGCTTATTGTCTTCTGGCATGATGGTTTCTCACATCTATAGACAAGGCAACTCAATTGCAGACAGACTGGCTTCTCATGCTTACTCTCACAGGTCTGATTGCATCGTTGAAGCTGCTTCTTTTCTCTTGCAAACAAGCCTACTACAATGACAAGGAAGGCCTTTACTCTTATTCCTGTTCCCGGAATGCTTTCTTTCATCAAAGTCAGGTAAGAAATAGAAAAGGTACAACTCGTACAACTAAAGGCTTGTCAATTCTTGGTGTAATACTCACTCTCAAATGATGGGTGTCAGAATATCTCACTTTTCAGGCAGTCTCATCTGTGTAAGAATTAGGAATTCCTCTTCCAACTCGTCCCAGAATGGGCGTTATGGCAAAGAACAAGAAGAAAACTAAAGGGGAAATTTGTCCAATAGTCACAAATGGTGCCTCCACAGGTTGACATCCGATCCAACCTAGTAGTAAGCGATCCGCCAAAAGCAACCAAAATATTCCTTGGTGAATCGGGCGAAAACTTGAACTACGTACATACATACTTTTAAAAAAAGGTAAAGCCAACAGACATATAAAAACTGGTGCTATTGCGGCTACACCTCCCGCTTTGTCAGGTATACTACGAAGAATGGCATGGATCGGTAGGAAATACCATTCCGGTACAATATGAGGCGGGGTGGGCATCGGATTAGCAGGTATATAATTGTCGGGATGCCCCAAAACATTAGGAGCATAAAAAATAAAAATGGAAGAAAAGATAGCAAAAGCTACCCAACCTACTAGATCCTTTACATAAAAATAAGGGTAAGAAGCAATTTTATCCATCTCTGAATGTACACCCAATGGATTATTTGATCCATATTGATGCAATGCGGCCAGATGAAGAAGACTGGCGCCTACTAAAAGAAAGGGGAGTAAATGATGAAGACTAAAAAAACGATTTAAGGTGGCATTGTCCACGGAGAAACCACCCCAAAGCCAAGTCACTATGGTATCTCCTACTACAGGTATGGCGCTAGCTAAGCTTGTAATTACTGTAGCCCCCCAAAAGCTCATCTGACCCCAAGGTGGTACGTATCCTATAAAAGCTGTCACAATCATTAATAGTAAGATTACAACTCCGAGACACCGAACAAATTCCCTAGGACTGCTATAACTCGCATGATATAGACCACGAAAAAGATGAAGGTGAACCACAATGAGAAACATACTTGCCCCATTAGCATGCATATAACGGAGCAACCAGCCCCCTTCAACATCTCTCATAATGTGTTCTACGCTGTTGAAAGCTAGATCCACATGAGGTGTGTAATGCATAGCTAAAAAAACGCCAGTCACTATCTGAATGACTAAACAAATACCAGCTAACGGACCGAACCCCCACCAATAACTAAGATTGCTCGGGGTTGGATAATCTATCAAATGCTGATTAAGTGTGGAGAATATAGGTTGTTTAAGAATCGATAATCGTTGGTTCCTTATAGTCATTTATTTTTCTTTTTTAGAAAGAGAACTCTGGTTCCCTCACCTTTTAGCGTTCTGGGGCCTTTATATAATATAAAAAAAGATATCAAAATCTTTAAAGTACCCTTAGAGTAGGGCGAAAGAAAGTCAATATGAGATTTGCGTTGGTTTTTCCAACGAAAGAGTGAAAGATGCTCTTTTATCCTTATCCATGGATGGAGGGAGTGGATGGGGTCGCATCCGGCGCCGAATTGCCTACATATCCTCTTCAAAAGAATCAGACCATTGTAGTTCAGTTAAAAAGACGATTCCAAAAGAAACTCAAAACGGAGAATAGGATGCCTTAAAGGTAAATAAGAAAGATCATAAATAAAAAAGAAAGAAAATAGCTGCCTAGCCCGCGGGAAACAGAAGGTTAGGTTAGGAAGGGAGAAAGGATATTTACCAAGACTACTGAAAGAGCACAGATTCGGCTTGGGAGTTCTCACTCGGGCTACTAATCTCCTCTTCTCCTACTCATAAGAACCAGAACAGGCACTCGTAATCGTCCCTAACCTCTGTCTCTAACCTATTCCTTTTCCTCAGTCCTTTTACCCTTTGAACAGCAAGCCGGAACTGGATTACATTTCAATAGAGAAAGCTATCAATGGTCACATTGAGACGGGAACAGATGGGAAGTTCGCCCTCCAGTTCTATTCCTTTGGATGAGACGGCGGTTTCCGAAAAGTCTTTTCCCGTTTTTTGGTAGTGGTCTTTTTTCCATTCTCTTAGATGAGAGCCGATCTACTTTGGTTAGCCGAAAAGACTCGTAAGGGAATCGGAACATACTCAGATAGCACAACAACGAAGGCAACCGATCCTTCAATCGGGCCATATCCATTTACTGGAGAACGAGCAGGGAAGCCGGCCAAAACCTTACCTAGAGGTTCTCTCTCCTACGCCATTACTGATGGACAAAGATGTTCGGAAAGAGAGTTCCTAAAAGCTTCCACCCATCCTAACTAAGCTCTTCAATTGCTAATGCCGTACTTGGGGTTTTAGAAGGAGTGTAAATTCTAGATTGAGTTCTCTTTGCTCTTCAGTCTCTCGCCCTTCCAGTCCATCGATTGTTAGTTCTCTTGAGCCTTCCTTTAATGTGGCGCTTAACCCAGGCAGAGACCTTCTTTTTTCCCATCCATTGAGAAATTTCTGTTTATGGAATCTATCCGTACAAACCTTTCTATGCCCTTAGCACTCAGCTTGGAAAGACTGAATGCCTTGATTTTTCCTACTCTCCTCTCCGAATGGAATGACTTGCGTATAGAAAGAAAGTCTCAGTCAACATAAGGTTTTCAGCTTCAGGCTATCCCTGCGGGGCTTCCAGGGTAAGGGATGTGACGATTCGGAGATCTCGAATTTAGCAGGGTTGGGATATCTACTCTTGCTTCAGCTATTGTTACAGCTGATACGCGACATAGAATAGAACCTTAGTTGTGTAGTACTAATGCGAAGTTGGATTGGGGAACTGTTCCTATATAGCTGCTTTCAAGAGATGAAATAGGCGAAATGAAAGTTTGAAAAGTACATACAGTATAGGCCTATACTATAGATATATACCTAGTCTGTCTCTAGTCGAACCTGGGAAAGAGGGACATATTACAGATTGTCTGTCTCTCTCAAGTCGATCCATGCTAGAGGGAAAGATTGACATATTTTAGATTGGGGTAAGGTACTTAGAAAATTCCCACGAGTCTAGAACTATATGATATCAATCTAGTGCTATCTTATCTATCAAATAATAGATTGATTATCAAGGATTTATAGTTTGATGATTCATACCTGTCTCCTGCTAATGTCTCTTCTTTGAATGATCGGAAGAGACCTCTTATAGCTGGTGCTATAGTCTAAAATAGATAAATCGATCCATGGTAAAGACTTTCCTCTGATAAAATCATTAGGAAAACCAAAATCCTAAGGTAATATCACAAAGAAAGAATATTAGATAATGCGACATCTAGCTTCCCTTTTACCTGAAAGATTCAGAGTTTTATCCACCATTGATCTTCGCAATGATGGTAGTTCTTCCACCTGTTTACCATTTCCTGTTTCTGCTAGGTTCCCATCATCCAGGGCTATACCATCAACATTAAGAGCCGGTGAAGGACCTTCAATAGTTCCTTTGACCAGCGAGAGCGAGGATCAGTCCTTATTATCTCCATTAAGAAGATCTTTCTTAGAACCAACTGGTTTGAGTAATGATGAATCATTAAATTTGGCACTAAGAGGAATGTCCTTATCTGATAGTTCTTCACATTATAATATATTGGGTATATGTTACCGCTTTTTTCCTGATCAAACATCTTTCATTAAGCATGGTTTTGTTATTACTAATAAAATGATAGAAAGGTTATCCCATATATGTAACACCATCGGATTAAGAGCAAATATTTATCCATATTATGTCTCAGAAATGTTTGAATATAGTAGGCTTGGAAGGGGTGTGCGTGGTTTGGTTAATGAAAACTATGAAAAAATAGTAGTTGAGATGCTGACATTTTATAAGGGAAAATACGGTAGATTAATACTTCTTGTTAGTACTGGTGTATGTTGTACTATCTGGTACTTGTTTGTGCCTGGCGTTAGTGATGTAGCTCCGTCTTTGGACGTCTTTCCAAGATTATACTCTTACCAAGAGTTCTATGATCCTGATACATATAATCATTTATTCCAAAAATTATGTTTTATTGACCGTACCTATATAACAGATGAAATTTTAAAGACCATCGAAAACGAGTATCCCTTTACAGAAATGAGTATTCCTGCTAGTGGAAGTACTAGGGTTGCTGTTGGTTTAGGTATCATTATCGGGCTATTCCTAGCTATTGGAATAGTTCCTTTAAATGATTGCGTACCTGTATTATAAAAAGATTCAAATCTTAATGAAAAAAGAAATGAAAGTTCAATATCTGTATTATGGTTCTATCTATCGGTTAGGTTGTCGCTATTTGAATACATTCAATACCTTTATGGAGGAGGGATTGGCAGATGTGGTAAGAGATGTCTATAGTTCTGAGAGAAAACCCCAAATCAATAATTCCCAGTATGAATTAATACTATACAAGATTCTTGATGGTAAATATGAACTATCACCAATTCGGGTTCATAATGTTAAGATGATAGAATTTGATGACAATTGTTGTCAAAATTCTGCTAAATTGAATGGTTTCCGTTACTATCCTAGTCGTTTACCAGGATATATCACTATGGTGAGAGCTGATGTTCAAGATTTATTGGTCTTAGAAGCTTTAACCGTATTATTATTGAACTCAACTATTTATGGTAAGGCTGGTAGCAATTTACAAGAGTTACTTGATGACTTTCATAAGGATATACAAAAAATGTATGGTATTAATAGATTATCTCGTATAAAGATTCATGTTCCTTTCCCAAACCAATCAATTCTTGATAAATTACCAAGGTACGGAGTTAATGAAGATACATATGTATATCATCTGATAGAGTCATTTCTGAATCTGCCATACGTTGATGATGATGGGAATGATGTTTCTGATATAATAGGGAGACCAGCTGTGGGGGATATAAGTAGTATATTATATAATATTGTCTTACAGGAAACTTTCGATCGTGAGTTTGATCAACTCTTTCCAGGAGTTTCAGTCTATAGATACCTCTCATTGGTTATTATAGGAACAAAGAATCAAGATCGAGTAGTCTTCTACGAGAAAGCTGGTTATGCTTTACTCATGAAACTAGGAATGATTGGTAAGATAGTATCTATTGGTCCTGGTGATGATCCAATTGCTTGTAATGATAGGAAGGCAGTCTCTATTGAGAACAACTTTTCTAAAAAAGTGTCTCTAGAACAGTTGTATATAAGGACTGAAATGTGGTTATAATCATGCTATGTTGTCAGAGAGGACGAACCGGGTAACTAAACTCATGTTTAGGAAAGTACCAAGAATGAAAGTTTGAAATGAAAGGGTGTTGCTTCGATTCCAACTCGTGATGAATACATGCACTAAAGATCAAGAAAGGAGCATAGCTGGCTTGTTATCATACCCAAGTCTATATATCATATATACATACTTGCTTTCAGTGTCTCATAGCTTTCGTCTTAGCACTCCTTCCTATACTATCATATGCAGGTCTTTCATCGTAGTTCTATTATGCTATTGTGAGTTTCCAGCTTTTCTGACTTATTGTTTTTTTTCAGCTAAACGGGTGGCAATCGGAGAGTCAAAACTATTAGCAAGAGAGGGGTGCATCAAGCACTCCGATCGATTCAACAAGAGAGGGATGCTTCTAAGCTCAAATTATTTTAGTATTAGGCCGAGAAAGAGGGAGAGCACAGACATCCTCTGGAAAGCACTAATGAACTACGCCTACCCTTATTTGGAAATAACAAACATTCATGCGACCCTATAGATGTAACAAATCTCATGTCAGTCTCAAGCTCTTACTGAAGCTCGAGGTGAATGGTCTTATAGTTGTCTTTGGACTGCACATACTGAATGTGGGTACCCCACGCTCTGTAAGTACGCTTACCACCTTCACACAGGTATGACACACCCCTTTAAAATAGTCAAAAGGTTGAAAAAATCCTACGGATTATAAAACATCAGAACCCATACATATTCTACAATGCGTTTATTGTGTTCAACACTTGAGAAGAAGTTACGTGTATTTTCGAGTAGTAATGAGATATTTGATGCCTCTACCAGTAGGAGTAATCCTCCGGGTAAGAGATGTTCTGGTTTTGGTTCAGGTTCTTCTAGTAAAAGTCTATTTGATAGTTTCTTATTGAGTCAAATACGTAATCCACAGATACCTAGGAGTTTTACATCTTTGTCTAGCACTCATACTCCTCTATTAGGTAGACAGTATATAATATCTTCGTATGTAAGGTTTCCAATCATAGTAAGAAGAAAGTATTCAACTAGTAAAAGCTCACTTGTGCAGTTATCAGAGGATATCGAGCATGTCTATAATGATCTAATAAGGAATACCAAATATAGTCTGTCTCAAAGTGAGTTTGCAGTTCTTAAAAATAAGATACTATTAGGTAAATATATTCTATCACCGCTTCGTTTTAAGGGAGTTAATAAGAAGAATCTAAGACAGTTTTTATTGGATATTATAGATGATTGTCCAGATTGTGTGTATTACCCTGATAATTCAAATCCAGACTTATTTATTGTGATTATGCCGGAGAAAGAGGATAACTTGGTGTTAATGGGTTTAAGCAGACTGTTATATCGGCTATCAATGGGTGGATTGCCAAAAGATGATTACCGATCAGCAAATGAGGAGGATGAATTTTATTCAAGTATTCAACAAATGGGTACAGTCGATAGATTGTATCATATTGATGTAAGTCATACAAATTTTACTGCTTTTCAAGTTATAAATATTGTTAAGTTTTATGTTAATGAATTTACAGTATGTTATACACTAATTAAATCATTTCTTAATCTTCCATATAAGGATGGTGTAGGATCTTTTGTCTTCTTAAATCGTCCGCCATTAGCGGGAGAGATCACAAGGGTACTAAAAAATATTGTTTATATCAATATCGTTGACACGCAATTAAAAAGAGAATTAGAGGGGCTAGCATATTCTAGATATATGGGTACCATTATTATAGCAACAAAAGCTGGTGATGAAGATATCTTCGACGAGGATATAGCATATTCTTATATGGGTAATCTAGGTCTGGATGCAAGGATCAAGTCTATTGGACCAGGTGATGACCCCATTCAATGTGGTAACAAGATGGTTGTTATGAATAATGATGGAAAGGTATTTGTGTACTAGGATTTGTAATGAAGTGTGATAACAAATCAGTCTCTCTTCCTCAATGGTGGCACTTCCAGACACCGGATTCCCATACACAAGGGTTAGGGATGAGCCAGACCTTAAAGATAGGCATACGTCGGCGTAGAAGATCCATGTTCTACAGAGATAGTCGGGCCTAGCTAATCCACTCACTCAGAAGAAGAAAGAGCACCCGAACCAAGATCTGTTGAAGGAAATAGCTACTATTTGAGGTCTGCCAAAGGTGCTGAAAAGCGCAGCACTTCCCAGGGGTAATAAAACGGGGGGCTTCTATTTCATTCAATTTGACCCTTTTGTGTTGTGGACGGGTTGGAACCTCTTGCTTTTATGCTAGCTTTCTCAATGGCTTGCGTGGATTCGCATGCTTCGGATGGTGGGGCTTGGAGTTATATCCCCAGGTCACAGTCTAGATGCTCTAACCGATGGCAGGAAACCTTGCGTTTGCTTTGTGATCCTTCCTATGCGATTCACTAGAGAAGCTGCTCTTAGTTAGAGTAGGCTCCTAAGTCCAGTCAACCTTGAGCTGTATCCGTAACTGGGGCTATCAGAGGTCCCCCTACTCAAGTTCTACAAGGTCTAAGGTTCGGAGATACGGGAATGAAAGAAAACTAAGGAAAACTCACCTCTTCCGTAAAGAAAGGCAGGTGGACAAAGGTGTCCATCCACCCCGTTGAAATACCATCCGAGGAGAGTGCACTACCAACAGCAGCAGGCAGGGAGGTTTTGAACCCGTATGTGAAAGGTGGACAAATCAAACCAAAGAAGAGCTTGAGGGCAAGGCTGAACATGTGGACTGTTCATGACAACCCCTCCTACCTCTGAAGGCAGTCGAGGGAAGCGGGTTATGGGATGGGCGGCTAAGGACCGGGGAGCAGAAAAGGGTCAAACATCGACAGGGAGAAAGACGCAGGGTCTTTCCTTTCCTACCGATTGGCAATGATATCTCTTTCTTCTGCCATTGCGAGACATTACAGCGCAACCATATGTTGATGGGCTTCCTCTCCTATTACTGGAAAAGAAACTTCCTCTAGGACTGATGTCTCTCTCTTTATTTGACAGAAGCTGGGATCAAAAGACTTTTTCAGACTAACGGAAAGAAGCGCACCTGAAGGTTGGATCGAGGAGCTAACGATCAGACAGTCCTTGTGGTACAAGCCGAGTAATCAGACACCTAGTAATTGACCTTCGTCAGATACTAGTTCTCTCTGTCATCGTTCTAGTAGTTGAAAATCCCTCTTTCTATCCTCAACTCTATAGCGAAGGAGAAGGCCAAACCCTACACCTGTACGGGAATTCCGATTTGACAATGAGTGACTCACGAGGGAACTATAAGCAAGGGATCCTAGCCGGCCAATGGGTAGCTTCGAACAGAAAGATCCTGGGCCTATCCACATTCCCATAATGATAGATCTGAAGTCTAGGAAACATGTACGAATGTTAGCTAGTTACTCGTAGTAGTTAGAGCGATAAGCGAACCGGATACAACAACAAGAAGTTATGTCATAAACTTTCTCGCAAACAAGTACTGATTTAGATAATTCAACGGCCACAAACAAAAGTACTTCTCTTAGCCCAGAAACAAGTAGATTTATAGAAAGACTTGTGTCAGGTACAAGAATGAGTGGATTGCCCGAAAGAGGTGAGTCAGAGGAAGGCTTCCTCTCAGTGAACGTACTATTACGATCCCAACATGGAAGCTGATTCCAACGTAGTGGAGATTTTGGGAAACCTACCACTAATGTGTCCTGCTTTACAGAGGACCAGCAATACCAGAGAAATCGGTGCCCAAGAGAGGGACTCATGTCGCATACTAGCGTCTACCTTCCCTTAGGAAAGGGGTTAGATATCAGTGAGTGCTTTTCGTACCAAAAAGTACCTAAGTGGTTTGACGATCCTTTAGAGTTAGATATATATCCTCCCGTCTTTCATGAAGAGGTTCACTTCACAGCTGGTATGCTTTAGGACTCTTCACTGAATAACGACTGACTAGCTGATTCAGGGAACGAAGATGGCCCTCTACCTACATCTATACTGGACTCCTGACTGTTAAGAAACTTTTCTTTTAGCCAAGGGAGAAAGGCTTCACTCAAGGTGAGAAGTGGAAATGCTAACCTCCTAAAGTCTCGTAACGAGGTTAAACCCAGTTACCGGTCGAATGAAATCAGATACATGTAAAGAAAGAAATGAGATGTCCCGGGTTCATTTCCGCTTCAAACAGGGAAGTAGACTCAGGTCTGACTTCTTTCAGAACAGAATTGATTTCGTCATAGACTTCTGTCAAAAGTGAAGGGGATAGATTAGATTCTTGAAACTTACACCGCCAAAGAACGTAAAGCTTTAGCGAGACGAAAGCTAGAGACTTGATACTGAAATACTGAATTCACCGAATCGGGCTGATAAACATCAGTTCGTCTTCCGGACCGGCCCAGAAGAATGTCTGGCTTTGTTTGGTAGGGTTTTCTTTCCATCTCCTTTGATTCTTTCCTTTCTTTCGGAAAAACCAAAAGCTCAGGTGGAGCAATTTGTAGACTGAAACTTAGATAAATAGCGTTGATAGAAGCTTAAGGCTGATTTTTTGCCAAATCAACATTTGTATCATGGTGATCTCACTGAAAGAGAGGCATGCTGTCGAGAAAGTCATAAAAAATTAGGGATAGATTCTTTTCACCGCTTCTATTAGCAAGAACAACACTCAATACGGGGATTTTATTCGAAAGAATTGATTTAGAACGGGGTGGGGCGCCAGGAAGCCCCGCTTAGCTTGTATGAGACTACCATTGTTCACCCATCATTCCCTTTGTTCCACCATGTGGTTTCCCTGCCCTCTTTCTGTCCACGTGGTACTCGTATTAGCTAAGTGAATTCTAGCTTTGACTTTGAAAGCTGGCTAGGGGTCCTGTTAAGCGCTTCACCTCGTTCCCTCCTAACACAAACTGCTCTGTGTAGCAACCGCAACAGCGCAAGCGAAAGTGTCTCACGCCTCCCTTTTCTATCGTGGTACTGAGAGGGACGGTCTTGACTTTCTTGATTTGGAAGATTGCCACACCTATTCCTTCTACTCCGTAAATTGTCTCAAGCAGCTCGCCACGCATGCATACATGATTGAAAGGACTTAGATGCCCTTTTCTATGTAACCACAAGGTCCGTTCAACATACCTGAGGAGAGAAAGAAGCAAACAAGCCAGGGAAAGAAAGGAGAGAGAGGGATTCGAACCCTCGATAGTAAACTATACCGGTTTTCAAGACCGGGACTTTCAACCACTCAGCCATCTCTCCGAAAGACAATATGATTACTCCGAATAGAACATGGCCATATGAAAAAGTACCTAAGTGCTTTGACCACCCTTTCACTATACTTGCTCTTCTTGCCTGCTCCTCCGCTTGTCACGAAAGATTATGCCTTGAAGAATGAACGACAGAGAGACCAAACTCCAATGCTAGGAAACTACCGAGACTAGAGCCCCCTTACCAAGAGCACAGTGATGAGCTGGTACAGGATCCAGCAAGACGGGAGGAAGGAAGATTCGAATGATAGAACGGCCGACAGCTACTTGGGTTAGGCGGCTCGGGAAGGGCGAACGAAATGGTGGCTCGGGGAGCCAAATACATGAATAAAGGTATACTGTAGAGCTATCACTGCTTGACTGCTATAGCGAAGCTCTTACAGCCTCTCGTGAGAGAGATCCTTGAGTGGAACCGAGGCAGCTGGAAGTTGTTAGCTAATCAACTTGCTTGCAAAGCGGCGTGAACTCTTTCAGACCCTTGCATTGCACACCTTTTTTAGCCGGCCTTCTCTTTCATAGAAATTTAAGAGAGTAGATTCGTTCAATATCCAAAGCACTGAGACTCGGTTGACAAGCTCATTGGCAAGACCGGAGGGGCTAGGTCGGAAATCAGGGTGGTTGCACGTTGCTTTGTATTTAAAGCAGTGTGCGGCCTCTTTGCAGAAGGCCTATGCTGGCGATAAGGTGAAACCCGAATTGCTACCAGTGCCTGTGTCTCTCACTAGGAGCGGTTACCCTCGTCTCATCCCATCTTTCCATATAAGATTGAGATTACGGATGCTGATCTTTTTGTGCAATTCTATTTGTTGTTCTTCTCCTTGTCTAAGATTATTGTCTTAGCCAAGCGAGTCCGAAAATCGACTTTGACATCCATTATCAGTCCTGTTGATGATATCGAAGCCGTGACAGAGGTGGTCTCGGACATGAAAGGGTGTCTGAAGGATCTAATGTTGCGGTATGTACCGCGGGTCAGGGATATTCCGTTGTACCAAGGGATATCTTTTGATCCAACTTGGAAGGCTCTCCCTATGCATCGTTTGACGAGAGAGGTGTTGCAGAAGCGGGCCAAACAACCAAAGTCGAAGGTTGTAGCCTTGCTTCACTTGAAAGAAAAGAAACTGATAGATTGGCTTGAAAACTCCCCAGAGATCAAACATCTTAATTAGAAGAAGAGGTCTTTCTTGATCCAGGAGAGGTTTGAGACAGGTTGTCAGAGTCATTTCTATTGCTGCCTAAGAGCCCTACTTAAGATATTGCTTGAAAGGCGTTGGTTGAGTGACTGCACTCGCCCCCCTTTGACTGCTGGATTGATTGACTTTGCCAGCTTCAAACCCTACTGTTCTAAGGATAAGGAAAGGAACTGAAAGGGGATGAAAATCTAGCTCATATTCTTCTCTTCCTTAGACCCACCATCTATCTAGTTTGCCTCCTCGGTGAAAGAAAGGGAAAGTTGAATATTAGCTCATCCGGAGCACTCTCTTTGCTTAGCTATCTACTAGGGAATCTTATCTAAAGCCTACGATATTTGACTTCTCTCTTTTCCTTGAGATGCTTCCAGTGCGCTTCAGGGGTTCTCGAGTCGGGGGAAAGGGGAAGGACAGAGAGGATACCATCTAAGAAGGACAGGGAGGAGACCGCCTCTAAGACTACTCTCCTGGATGAGAAAACTACCCGAGGGTTCGAAGTGAATGAAGAATGATTGAGATGATAGCTAGGATGAACTTAAAAGATCACAGCGCATTCTTTCAAAGAGAAGAAAGTTTCAAAGAAGCCATTCGTAAACCTACAACTGACTTACTACTATCTTCTTATAAGACAGACTGGGAGACAGAGGGGAGGCTCTATTCAACCATTCTAAAAAAGACTGGCTACCATATAAGATGAAAGAAGAGACTGCCTACTGCTTTTGCTTTGAAAGCGGCTTGGAAGGAAGGAAAGACTCCATAATCAAAAGGCAAAGGCATTGGTCCTACCAAGTGTCCTACTAGGAATATAGGAAGAAAAGCTATTCTTCTTAGCTGTTGAAGAAGTGAATTGAATCACCCCGAAAATACTAAGCAGACTTGAACTCCTCCCTTGGCGCTCAGATGATTCCCCGATCCGCTAAATCGTCGGATTGTCTTCTTAGAGTTAGAGTAGAGCTATGATGCAGCAAGACTATTAGCCGATAGGAGAAATAGTCTTTGCCGATAGGAGAATAGTCTCTTCTTTTTGTCTGAATTCAGACCATTTTTCTAATACATACACTTGTGCTGCCCAACCGTATTTGAAATCCCCACAGTTCTCGGGCGATAGAGGATTCCCTTGTTTTCGGGAAAGAGGGAACCCTACACTAAATATGAACTAAATGCTGCACGGACCCATATATATAGGAACAGAAAAAGAATGACTTTTTGAGTTCGTTGCCCTTCCCCAAACCGTACGTTCGCGCCGATTCTAGTTATTTTACGGAGGTTTCTTCTTGACTGTCTTAGTCAGATTGTCAGTTTGATAGGTATTCTTAGTATCCTTATCATTCATCGTTTCCTTGTCAGTCGTTTGATTGGTGGTCAACGTATCCTTATCATTCAACGTTTCCTTGTCAGTCGTTTGATTGGTGGTCAACGTATCCTTATCAGTCTTGGCTTTCTGGTTAGTGAGATTGTTCATATGATTGCCTATCTCATCAAGCATACTTTTCATCTCGGATATCTCTCTATCCTTCTCACAAATTACTGTTTGAATCTCTCTATCCTTCTCACAAATGACTGTTTGAATCTCTCTATCCTTCTCAGATATCTGATTCCTTAGATTGAAGATGATTCTTTCCCCATTGTGGGGGCCAACGTTAGACAGATCCTTGATATGAATAGGTTCAGTATCAATCCATACATTCTTGCTATATACCGGGGTCCTCTTAGACCCCATACTAAGCCTTAGTATGTAAGAACTTTCTCTCTTTAGGATATCCAGTGATTTCCAATCAATGCTAAAGTTGGAATCTACCACTACCACCTCTTCGTGATAAGGGTCTGCATACTGTGACTCAAACCATTCAGGTTTGATCAGGTTTTTAGCTGCTCCCTTGTACTTGAGAACATTCTTTCCTTCCATTGTTGTGTAACAATAGGATTTTGGCGCTAAAAAGTACCCTTCTTTGATTCTATCTTCTAGCTTAAACATCCCTAAGACTGAAGACGAGATCAATTCATCCGGGAGTGGTTGTCCTAGCACTACTGAGTCAGTGTCTGTGTAGTAACTGTCATCCCTTGAGATGGTTTCATACATATAGATCCTAGCACAGGCTGTGATAGCTGCTGCTAGTTGTACTGCACCGTTCTTCGGTGGGTTCCATGATTCTGGGCTCTTACCAGTATTCACACGGTAGGACACTATGTAGTTGTTCTCTCCAAGCTGATCAGCACTGATAAATTCATCCTTCCTCATCAGTTTGATGTATCGATCATGATCACAGATCTCTGCGGTTGTGCTTTTAGGGTTAATACCAAATCTACCGTATAGCGAATTCATAAGGATCTTGTACACATAGGATAAAGCTGCATTACCGTCTTTCTTAGCTTCCATCCTGCTAGAATAGAGAGTGCTAACAAAGTCATTGAATGGGCTGTCCTTTCTCTCATAGAGGTAGCCTGAGAGCGGGAGCACGGTGTAGCCAAGATCTCTCGCAAACTTTAATTCCTCGCTATAGTAGACGCCTACAAACTCCCCAGTAGGAAAGAGGAGAGTATCTTTCTTATCCCTATAGGGTAGAAAGGGTTTCTTGAGAGTCTTAGGGCATACCACATAAGCCTCAATAAAACCATAAAGACTATCTAAATCCTTGTCATCCAGATTACCATGCCAGACAGGTTCACCACCAGGCATTTGAAATGACTTCATTATATACGGATAGAGAGAGTTCACATCGTAGTAGTATAGGTTCTCACCATAAGGTTTGTATGTATCAGTATGACCTCCATAGAAAGCTTTCCTTACAAAACCGTCCTGATTCATGTTTGGAATGTGGATAGGCCAATTCGTCTCATCATAATATCTCAAACGATAGATGCTTAGAGCTACAGAAGAAAGAGTGATTTTGCTCTCGATATCCAATCGAAATAGATTATAATAAATATCTTGTGCCCTCTGCATTACACCACCAAGTAAAATGATGTCCTGTTTCAGATAGTCTATCAGGATCTTTTGATTCTCTTCCAGATTTGACAGAGAGACGTTCTCGTAATCGATAGTTCCCTTTGACCCAAGAGAGGGGCATAGACTCATAGCAAGGTCCTTCAGGCTACCAGGGAGTAGATTCAAGGAGTCCCTGAAGCGGAATAACATCCTTTTACCTGAATAGACAGCTAGCTCGTAAAGCCTATGGTTCCTCATCAGCGGTTTAAGCTTGTATTGATGATAGCATGCTAGGTGCTTTAGTAAGATAATTCCATCAAATCTAGAGAAGTTATGAAAATAGACCGTCTTAGCAGTCTTATCCTTATTCACTATGGATATGATCTTGTTGACCAAATCAACAAGTACTTTCTTGCTCCTTTCTTCAAAGCTATCTATGAATACTGAGTAGTCTTCACTGAAGTAGGTATGAATTAGACCATCCTGAACATCTTGACCTGGACGAACCAACATGACACCACCAGCATAAACCTTATGCACGTCATTCTGAAGAACAGTCTCGAGATCTGAGACCAAGAATGCTTTCATTCCCCTGCTCTCTCTTTTGAGTGCTGTTATATAACCAGGATAGGTACGCTTCTTATGTTGGATTTTTCTAATCCAACTTGCAGGTATAGGCTCGATCCCGCTCTTAACCTCTGAGGGAATGTTGATCAGTGACAGATATCTATCATCAACAGATTGTGATGGGCGGTCCATCTTTTTCTCCTGGTCCATATACACATGGACTGTGAGTCGAACAATACATGATCCGTTGTAGATCTCAGCTTGCTTTAGAAAGACCCGTATGAGATGTGCATAGATATCCTTCTTAGGAACGAGTTGATCATCATGGGTTGTCAAAGGAATAGCACTACCCACCATAAATGTGATCTCTACCCCGTTAGGATTGATTATTGTCAAGGATATCGTGAACTTTCCGTAACCAGATAAGGATGGGTAAGCATACTGGTTTAAGAGATCCATTGTGGCTAGACAGAGTAGCTCGATCTGATCTATACCAGGGTAGTTTGGCTTACGGAAGTGATGCGTAGCTAGGATTAATCCAGGGTGCGGATCCAGAACTGTTGTTTGATCTACAACCCTAAAGAGATTATTTACGGATACATCGGTCATCATGCTGTCTGTTGTGTAAAACCTCTTATCTTTCATTTTTGTTTTCATAGTATGTTTCATTTTTTTATCTAGATCTTTATCTTTAATAATGAACACTGTAGTTGGGCAATCTTTCCATACTGCGCTTGAAGTCCTCAAGATTATACTGATATAAGTTGTACCTGGGATATTGAGTATATAGATATTCCTTCCCATGGGGTTGCTTGCATAAAGCATCAGTATACTTCTTGTAAGAACTAAGTATAGTGTTGATCTTTTCCTCCCAAAGATCCAGATCCCTTTTCCTCTTTTTATGACTTTCAGGTATACTAGCAAGCACTACGAAGGATGGCAGGGAAGATCGAATCACTATCTCCGTGCTAGCAGACCTTCAAAGGAGTTCGGCTAACCTGTGAATGAAAGCGAGAGGCACAGGCAGAAGTCAAGACCTCGGTCTTTCGCAAACCTATCCTATTCGGATTCCCTTCCCAGTCCACTTCCTCTCCTAATATGATATCAGAATCGAAGATTGCTGCTAGTCTGATTTCATTTCTATCGACCTCTTTCTTCTTTCTATAATACAACTGATCGGTAAGGCTAAGCTGCCCAAACTGATCGGCAAGAGAGCGCAACCCCTCGAACTGGCTCGATAAAGTCTGGGAGATTAGATAAGCTGGCTAGGGATTTTTATATTATTTTTACTGAAAATGCACCGAAGGCAACTGCCATTGAAACTATATAGCTTTATATATAGGCTGCAGGGAACTCCCCCTGGACCGCCATAGAATCATATGCAGGGCTATCAGAGTCCAGGAAATGCATGGCAGGGAACTTCTATAGGCACCTTCCTAAGCAACTGATCTAACTTCCACTGCTTATCTATAGTCTTCCACGTCCATAGGATTCCACGGCTTAGCCATAGGAAAGAACAGGTTATGCATACGAAAGTACTCTTTAGGAAAAGGGCTTAGCCTAGCACTCCACCAGTATGGGCTTCTCTTTTTTCTCTCACTAGATAGCTAGCAGAAAGAATGGCAGGACGAAAGAAAGAAGTATAGCACAATGACTGACTGCACTAGTGAAGTATAGAGCAGTATAGCACGGTATAAAGCCGTATAGCGCACTGACTAACTACACTACTAGTTACCCATTATTCATCCAGAAGGAACAGGGGAAGGAGGGCGGTCCGATCAATTTCTATCAGATTGAGAGCATACCACGTCTGTGCCGAATCCTGTGTTTTAAGAGGAGTAGCCACTTGGCTTTTCCTAAGGTTAACTTCCTTTGATTGAAAACCAAACCTTGGTCTCGTCCATTACCATTAGTAGCGGGAGAACGAATCCCGGTTCGGAACCAAATCATCCAGTCACAACGGAATCAGAGTCTTATCCTTTTCCTATTGATTTTGAACCAACCTCACCTCGCATAGATCACACCGACCTACCCACCCCGTGTGTGTGGGTGCCAAGTTCATCTCCCCTTTTTTAAACTTACCCGCTAAAGAACTGATTTTACGCCTGCCAAATCACTGAACTTCTTTACACGGATTTTACTTATCCAAGCTTCCCGGCGGGCCTCGATCTCAGTTCAATGCGTTAGATCGTCGATCCATGCTATGAGGCTTAACGGACAAAGAAAAGGGCATCCAACAGACAGAGTGATGCTTCTGTCATATCTTTCTTATGATAGTCTATTATTAGGAATCTGTATAAATTGACTGTTTGGCGCAAGGTCGGGGACTGTTTGAATGAAACATTCTATCCTCGGGATATGAGCGTAAAGCCACTCGACTATCAGCTTATAGCATTGAATGGCACGGAAAGAAACAGGAGCAAAAAGCACCCCATCGAGGAGAGAGAACAGCATCTTGGTTGGAAGCAGCATTCATGTATGATTTCTCACCTCCGTCCCCGAAAACTTTCTTTTATTTGATGAAGCAGAAGCTTTAGGAGTTGAAAGAGCGGAACTTATAGAAGAAGGGCGTACCAAAAAGGTCTCCCATTTCTTTTCTAATCGGGTAAGTTAAGCCTTTGAGTAGAAGGAGAAAGCCTTCGGAATCATCTCATTGACTTTCAGCCGGTGCCAAGCCAAGGCCAACAAGAATGGGAGAAGGGGCTTACCAAAAATCATAGGAGTGGTAGCACAACGGCTGACAAGCAAGAAAGGGCACTCCCAGCATGAGGTTACCCAATAGGTTAGCGAAAGGCGGTTCAAGCCATTTTTATGAGAGCAGAACAATTGACAAGGTTTGCAGCGGAGTGGAATGAAATTCATGTCTTAGGTGGAACCTCTATTCCATGTCATGTCGGAGTAAGGAAGCACGGGCTTCTCATTTCATCGATTCGCTTTCCCCTATCTCATTAGCGAAGCTAGAGTACATGAGTAGATATAGGGATGAGTTATAACAGTCGATTTACACGAGCTGCATTTCATGATATTGACATAGAGGGGTTTGGAAAAGCTGCTTTGGTGACTGCTGTATGAAATGTATGAAAAAAGCAAACTTCTAGCATTTACATTCGATCTTACATCTTAGATTAAGCAATTGAGTTCTTCGACAGTAGAACTAGAAGGAAAACCACCTTGATGATGAGTTTTCACCTTATTTTCTTTATTATAGGATAAACCTTATGAGCCTGACACCTATCTTCCATCAAGCACGAAAGCAAGTCAGTCAAACAAAGCCCCAGGACAGGGGAAAGCAAGGAACTGATAGTCTTAAGGGTGAGTCTATGCTATTTCTTGATGAGATGAGGTCTAACATTCGATTGATATATGAGAAGGCATAGCATTATGCCACTAGACCAGAAGGAAAAAAGGCTCACAGAGGCGGAGTTTCCAGGTTAACATAGACTACCTTCCCGCATTTCAGGGTCAGGAAGAAGAGAAGAGCACAAAGCAAAAGTAACTGAAGCAGGTTATACTGAGATGGCTGTTTTTCAACTACGAAATCATTAGTTTTTGACTCGGGGCATCAAGTCGTATTTCTTATTTCTATGGTTAGAGATTTTCCGTATCAAAATCAAAGATCTCAATGGTCGGGAAACTTCGACTTTCGACCTTTCGTTTACTGATGGATCGGGTAGCCCAGAGATGCTAGCTGCTAGGAAGAAGAAAAAGTTTACTTACTTGATGCTTTAAAGAAGTTCAGAGAATAATGAAATACTGCACACTTATTCGTTTAGTAGATTCCCCGCTTTCCTTATCTTAACCGGAAGATAGATCGAAGAGTAGAATACGAACTATATCCGAGGGTATATGACTGAGCTTCACTCCTTTAGTAGACTCCTCTCTCGCTGCTACTGAGCTACCTCATTCTCTTCCTGTTGAGGAAAATCATCTCTTGGTTGTCAATCAGTTTCGTTTGAAACCCCTGGTCGAGCTTCTTTCTTCTGCTTCTTCTGTTGATTTCCCAGTTTTGGTTGATTCTCTGGTATCTGGTCTTGCAGCTCTTCTTTTTCCGTTCTTTCCTTTTCGTTTCATCCGTGTCCTTTATCTCTCATTCGATATAAGTTCTCCTTTCATCCTCGGAGTGTACTCTCAATTGAAACTTTTTACGCCTCAAAATAAGGGCTAAGCTTCAGTGAAAGAGATTAGGCCTCGGGCGGCCAGTGGTCCATCTTTATTAAGATTAAGATCGGCTTCAATCCATTCTTTCATTACTTCCTACTTTCTTTGTCTTTATTAGATAGAATGCCATCAAATCATAGTAAGTCGGCTATCTCACTGTGAAAGGCAACTCCTAGCTCTAAGAACCAATCTTACTCTTGAAGAGCAGAAAGCTAGAATGAAAGTGAAGGGGAGGGAGCAGCTTCAATAGCTTTGGCTGTGAAAACTCTTGGTCTTGGAGCATCAGTGTCATCAGTTCACCCAAGATCGGCAGGACAAATAACTACTAGGTTTGTGCAAGAAAATCTTCTTGCGTGACGGGAAAGAGTTGAAAAAGAAAGAGATTCATTAGCTATGGAATCTGACAGGTATCGGTATGAAACAGAGAGGGCTATTCACAAAGCATTCTGCGATGCGCTCCGATCCGAGGGGAAAAAGTCTCGGGCTTAGAGGTATGGATGGTCCTAAGGCTTGCCTACTGCTTTGTTATCAGAGCTGGATCGATTGAATCTTTTTCCAGTGCCCATGTTCCTACTACTACTTCTGCTGCTATTCTTACTTCCAAGAACGGATTCTTCAACATCTTAATTAAGTTGATTTGTTGCTGCTGATTTAAATAGCCAAGTCAAGCTTTCCAGCAGGCGAGACAGATGCCGATTCTACCTCTGTCAACTACCTCTTGATTTTCTATTTTTATCACTCTTTTTTCCATCAACGATTGCCACGTGAAAGCTCTAAGTCAAGAAGTCAAGCCAGCAAGAAAGTCCGAAAGTTAGAAGGTACGGTTTCATCATCCTAAGCTACCTCACCTCCAGTCTATGCGCCCTTAGCCCAAGGATAGAGACAGGGCTAATGCTTTGGTCATACTAGTGCAAGGTTCTCTTTTAAGTAATTACTGAGGATAGCACTCTATTTAAGTAAGCTCATCGCTCTATCAAGGAAGTTAGGAGCTTAAGAAAAAGTTCAAAGTAAGCAAGGTTGTCAGCGAGTAAGGAAAAGAAAAGGTAGGCTTAGAACCTGTATACCCTATCTTGTATCCAGTAGTTAGTCAGCCTATGAAAAGAATGCTTTGGAATTGTATAAGAGCAGGCTGTGAAGCGAGGACTCTCAGGGACCTACTTAAGTCTGCGATCACTCTAAAAGCGGATAGGACCAAACCTTTTATTCCCCTAGCAGCGGTTATGTCTCAAACCACCGGCAACGGGTTGAGCTCCTACGATCACACCTTCTCTTGCAAACATAGCACTGGATGGAAGGTATGCTTCACCGACCTCGTTTAACACCATGCTTCCTCCGATGCTTTCATCTGAGTAGTCACTACGCCCTACCCTATCGCTGAGTCTTTGGAAGCGGTTTCACTCCTTTATAGGTCGGAACTCTGGAACCTAAAGACTTTCTCAATCAGACAGGATAGATGGATTGAGTGCGCGTTGCCTTGATTTGAGGTTCACTCCTTTTCCTCTTCTTCCGGACCGGACCCTTCCATGTGAGAAGCAGGAAGTCGAGTTATTGATGAATGAGAATCTAATGTCTTATTAAACCTTTAGGAGCGATCTGTTCATCCAACTCGTAATTTCGTAAGAGAAGCACTTTTACGCCCAAAAAGTCCCATGTCTTTCCCCGCCAGCGATTTCCGAAAAGTCTTTTCCGGTAGGGGACTTTTGCCGGCCAAAACCTTACCTAGAGGTTCTCTCTCCTACGCCATTACTGATGGACAAAGATGTTCGGAAAGAGAGTTCCTAAAAGCAGGCGTGCTCCTATTATAAGAGAATATGATAGATACCTCTCCCCCCACTTTTGGCGCACTTCTTTGATGAGCAAGCTGGGAATGATCAATCTCCATTCGCTTGGAGGAGTGTTAGCGTCCATGGTACTAGTTTTAACAGGCCTTTTCAAAGTCTTGGAAAAATCTTGAAGTTGTTGAATTACCTCAGCATGATTAGGAGAATGAGGCCTGTTTGAGGGAAGTATAGGAAAAAGGGAATCGGTGTTGCGCAGCTACCGCTCGTGGCAGGGAGTTGAAAGGCTTAGCAGCGGCCATTAGCCATTCTCCTTCTTAAAGCATCACTTCAGCGGTCATTTTCCCCGACCTTCTACTCCGAGATAGAGGAAGGAAAAGTTCGACCGATAGGGAGAGAAGGCGTTGGTGAGGCGACCGGAAGGCAGTTTAGTTTACTGTTAGAAAGCGAGAGTAGCTGTCTTTAGGGTGCCTTTCTAACAAGCTGACCGGAATAGCGGCCCTCGCTTCTAGTCCCACTTGTAGCCTGATCGGGACTTCTTTCTCTCTTGCTTGAATGCCAACCAACTTTTCTGACTCTGGTTAGTAGCTCTATACTTTCACCCGCTTGAAATACCTTATCTTGCTGTAAGTGAATTAAGGTACTTTACTTGTCTCGTTAGAGAAAGGCAGCGAAGTAGAAAGCGAAGCTGGAGCCTTAGCTGCCTTGTCAAAGGAAAGCGAAGGTTGAGCCAAGCTACTTGTTAACTCTGGGTCCCATCCGTCCTGCCAAGAACTCGAACCGCCAACTCCGTTCACTGCCTTCTCTCCAGAACTCCAGTTTGGCTTGATTACTGGAACTCAAAAGCCCTAGCTTCTCTTACCTTCTAGAACTGTAAGGGAATTTCGGTAGTGAGGAACTGTGCCTCATGTTCCCTGCCTAATCTGAAAGACTAGCTCAGGTCAGAACTCATAGCTCAAACTCAACAGCCTAGCTTCGCTACAGAACTATGATCTACGACCACCCTCTCTCATCCGAAGCCATCGTAACATAACATATGTATCAACGATTCCAAAAAAAGACAGGAAATTGGATCCATCCCTGGAGGCATAGGCATAGACGAAGAAAGCAGAAGCATAGGGGTAGATGAAAGCAGGAGCAAAGGGGATTGAATGAGGGATGAATCTTCTGAACTGCTTGAGAGCTGGAAGATTGGGATATCCCGACTTCCAATTCTTATACCCGCTTTTAAAGGTAAGATATCGACCTTTGATGGGGGGCTCTCACAGGTCTACTCGCCAGTGTCTTCCTTCCACAAGTTCTACCTACGCTTCCCGGTTATAAGATCTCATACGGAAGAAGAGCCTCTAGGATCATTCATCATCCTCAGCAGCTTGAGCAGGCTCCTCAATGGCTTGGATAGCCCCTGAAGTAATATCCTAACGTGTACTCAAGAACACAAGAAAAGAGCTTTTAAATGGCCTTCTGTTTTTTGATCAAAAAGTAGTGTTTTCCCGTGTTTTTAGGCCATAAACTAGAGAGTTAGGTTAAAGGTAAGCCGGCTAAGAGGACTAGGAGCTTAGCTTGCTGGCGAGAAAGGGTGAGTGTTCAGTACGCTCTTTAGCCTTTAACAAGGGCTAAGCCGCTAGGAATGGCTTGCTGGCCTGTTGGGAGAGTGGAACGAAGTGATTCTCGTTAGAGAAGCACGAGTGGAACGGCTTTAGTGTCAGTAGGTGCCTAAATGAAGCGATTAAGCGTCGGGGGCTTTGCTGGCTTGCTGGCTAGCTCGTGCAATCAATAAAAAATGATTCGCGTTAGTAAGCTAGCTTTGTAAGCTAAGCAAGCCTGGTTCTCCGGGCACTACGGTAGGACGTGGATCGACCATGACGAGAATGGACTTCTCCATAATGTAATAGAAGAGTCACAGTCCAGTTCCACGGGCTTTCTCCCTTCACGAAGGAGATATGAATTCCATTCAGGCGGGTAAGGGCTTGGCTTGACCCTGTGTTCTCTCCTGGTCGGGTCGGAGGCGAAAACTGGCAAAGTTCATCATTCAGTGGTGGGGTGTTCGTAGAAAAGAAGGCGTCGCCCAACGAGTGGCAGATTTTGATGGAGTCTCGCTTGGATGCTGGGGAGATCCATAGATCTGGATAGAGTCCCCGGAATAGTACGCGCGCTAGCGCGCTACGGCTTACGCAGTTGATCGGATCAGATAGCCCTTCGGGCAACCAACCAAACCCGGCACATCAAATTCCATTCCGATCAAAAACTTGGAGGTATGGCTGAGTGGCTTAAGGCATTGGTTTGCTAAATCGACATACAAGAAGATTGTATCATGGGTTCAAATCCCATTTCCTCCGGAACAGAAGTGAAACGGGCGGGCGAAATGACGTGAGAGAAAGAACCTCTTGGTGGAGTCCAGTCCCTGGGCGGCTCTCGGTTCTTGAGCATGTTGGGGGATTAGGCGGCAGTTGAAAGAGCTGCTCGAAAGCTTGACGAAGAAGCGAAAAAGGCCTATATATATATTCTATTTTTTTTAGTACAAGGGCTTTTTACTAGTCAAGTGGTAAGGTAGGGCGCTATTCGATGAATAAAACATATTTTAGGAAAGTGGTTCAGGTAGCTCAGCTGGTTAGAGCAAAGGACTGAAAATCCTTGTGTCAGTGGTTCGAATCCACTTCTAAGCGGGCCAAGGGTCCAAAGGCCGGGAGCGAGCCGGATTTTAAAATTCAAGTGCAAGAGTAAGCCAAAAAATGTGAGCGCTCCTGCACTATACGGCTTTTTTGCGTCGCCCTATCTTGCTGGAGGCAGATTTCGAAAAAAAAAAAGCTGTTTCTTAGGTTCTCGCGTCCCTGTGCCCAAAAGGATGGGTGAGTTCGGTTTGAGTGTTCATCGATCGGGTGGATCTATATGCTCCGGGGTGGTGAGACGAGGTGTAGCGCAGTCTGGTCAGCGCATCTGTTTTGGGTACAGAGGGCCATAGGTTCGAATCCTGTCACCTTGATGTGAGGCATTCCGTCAGCAAATACTCAAATATGAACATCCATCGACCGTTACCACTTCCTCTTACTCGTGACTCGTATATGTACTTTCTATAGCAAGCACACGAGACCTATAGCTAAAGATCATATAGCGCCACAGTATATATATATACGAACCTATACGGAACACTTATCTCTTTCTCAGTGCTTTCTTTAGGCTCCTGGCTGCTCGTTGGTAGAACACAACCCATATGATATTGAGCTTGAGCATTCGGGCTTCTTTCTTTTTTTTTAAGAAATGCTTCTTTATAATTCTAAGGTGGCAGGGCAGCTAGTTTGAGTGGGGCCTGACGGTTTCCCGAACTTCTTCTTTCATTTTATATTAATAAGGAGCTAGTTGGGGAGGAAATATCGATGGCAATCAAGGATGGATTTCTATTTCGGAAGGGGTGCTTACTGAAAGAGTTCAACACTACGCTCATTGCTCTTCTTCTAAAGTCCCTTGGAGCCAATTGCTTGCCTGAAGCTTGACATGATGAAGGCGCTTTTAAGCCCTTCCCGAAGGAAAGAGGGAATGGCCCTTCCTCTTACCTTCTGTTGAGACTGAGATAGAAGACTGGGCTTTCTCCCTCTTCTACCGAGAGGCCGCGGGGGTCAACTCTGTCTCATCCTCATCCCCCTGGCGATCCTAAGCCCTCCTCTCCGCCTAGGAGGCACCTGTTTGGATGAAGGCACGGGTCGTCTAACAAGGCATGGGACCCATAGATTCATTGTCTGCTGTGCAGAAGCTTCCTTCCTGCACCTGCATGCGCGCTTCCCCAGAAGGAGGCACACATTGTAACAATTCATCGCGATAGCTGCCTTTGGCTCTACTCTAATTGGCAACGAGACAGTGGATTGATTCCTTCCTAACCTATGGGCTCAGGTTCCTTCCTCCTCTAGTCCGAATCAAGATGGCTCCTCTCGATCTTGTGATGCCTTCGGCCCAAAATTCTCCAGATAGCTGCCTTTACTTTTATATTAGTCAAGGGAAAGCTTATGAACGGTTCCGAAATGACACGCTATTCCGTCTCATCCTTTCGCCCCGGATGGTAGGAATAAGATAAAGGAGGAGGACTTTTTTTACTTCAACCGAGGAAGACTCGCACCCGCGTCTTTGTTTGAATCACTGACAGTTCGGGCAGGCCCGCAGGACTGGAATTCTGAAAAGAAGGAATGTCTGGCTTTTCCTATTCTAGTGCAGGTTCTTCCTCGGTATAAATCGCTTCACTTTGAGTGGGCTTGGCCCGCGCCTTGACAAGGCTGTTGCCCCTCCTTCCACCCGTAGAGAGAGCCGGAGTTAGGCCTTTGTATGACGGATTGATTGATAGTAGGATCAATGATGTTTAGTTTCATTCAGGATCGACATGCCCCAGGTTTGAAGAATTCGATGACAGGCCTTCGCTGCAAAAGATCCCGGAATTGGTCGATTCGGAATCGGCTGGATTGGAGGAATCCGGAGCCACAAGGATCTTCAACGGGTTCGAAAGTCTTTTGATTCCAGGCGGCCGGCCCAATTCTATGGAATTCGCTATAAGTCAAGCTTGTCGACTATCAAAGGAAAGGCCGGTTCGAATTTGTTCTTTCTTTTTTTCTTTTGAATCTTAATAACTGGCGGGAAAAATGAATGAAAATAAAAGCGGAGGCCCGCCATCTGCTAGCATTGTGGTTTGGAATCGATTCTTTATCAATAGCCCACCCTTTCTTTGAACCTTGTCAATGATCGAACTTAAATTAAAGATATGAACTGAGTGCCATTTGATGAGTAACTGAGAACAAAGGAGAGGGATATGGAAAGAATGAAGTAATGAAAGAGGAAGTCATTGCTAGTAGTAACGACTTGTCACGATCCATTGGTTCATATAGAATCCATGTCCTAGGTGTATCAAAAAACATTCTTTTCACTAAGCGTATATAATAAAATAGAGTGAAAGGGTCCACCCCGAAACCAAGGGGGTACTAACTAACAGCTGAGTCCTCTCCGAACCGCAGGAGATAGTTGCCCATCATACGGCTCACCAACTTCACTTGCCTCTATGGGGGGCTCGCTCCGGGCAGGTTCGGATCACTTACAATACATGGCTCTACGAAGGAAGGGCTTGGCTTAGGAGCGTTTTCAATATGATTCTTTTCCTGTATTTGTTCGATGAGAAATGCGAGTCTGTTTTGTCCACTTTCTCCATCCCCCTCTAGAAAAATGAAAAAAAAAGGTAATGGAATTACTTCTTATTCCCGTGTTTGATCTCTTCCATCGCGGCCTCGCTCCTTGTCACCTATGTTGAAGAAAGGTTTGGAACCCTGTAGAGAATGAAGAGGGGCCAAAGATCTTCCTCTCAACAGTGCTTCTCGAGGCTCCACTCTCCCCCCTGAATAAGTAAGGCCCCGGGCGAAGATGAGGATAAAGAGTAAGGATTGAAGCCCCCTTAGCTCTGCCAGGCACTGGACAGGGGTTAGCTCTGTAAATGTGTAGAGCCAAGTGTAGTGTGGTGTAGTAGTAGGCACTTCTAGGCCCCTTCCCGGCTACTGGATCACTCCAGTGCTTCGAGTACTACGGACCCTCTGCCATCCATTGCAGCAGAGCCCTTTCATGAGCGGGGGAGGGCTAAGCACAGTTCTTTGAATCAAACGTTGAATGAAATAGATTCTTTTTTCGATATCAAAATAGAAATCGGATAGGATAGATGGATCTATCTTTCTATTTATATATATGACTAAAAAAAAAGGATTTTTATAGTGAAGTAGCGTAGCAAGAAGCCCCAAATCCTTGATTTGGCCAGGAAAGACTGCACTGCTTTGGGCCCAGGAAGCGAAGGGAATGAGCTCGGCTGCTTCTCCTCCAAACTTCCTTTTCTCCGTGCCCGTTCCGCATGCGCTTCGCGCGCCATTGGCGCTTTGCTCTCCTCTTATTCTTCATTGGACGGTTCGGATGGACTTCGCCGTTCTTTCCCAACTAAAATAGAAAAGGCTGTATCACATCGAGATGTCGATTCGTTTTCCGCCCCCAATGAGATGGGGAATTTATAACTCCCTATTTAGACTTTTGGGCCCTTCATCTTTCTGAATCGAGACCCGGCCCGGCTCGCGTCGTTCCAACAACCGGCGGGGAGCACCTCAGTATACGATCGCGTACAGTAACTGGGAGTCCTATTACACCTAAGGCCAACTTCAATTCACCAAACCAAGGTTCATCTCGTGTAGTGATTGTGGACTCGTACAAGGATATTGAGTAGACGGTTGATGTATCAGACTCGACCCTATCTTTCGTAGCATGCATTCCCATCCGTGTCGCAACTGATTCGGTAAGCTACGTGTCCGGTCCACGGAGAACTGCCTTCGGTCCCCCAAACTGACTTACTCGTGGCAACCTTCCGGCCGCCCAACGACCTATAACGCTAGTCACTACTCCCACTGGGGCTAGGAAGTAAGCCCCACAACCCAAAGCGGCGAAGAACAAATAGAATTTGCTACAAAAGCCGGCTAACGGGGGTATTCCTGCGTATGAGAACATAGTAATGGAGAAGGTAATAGCCGAAATAGGATTCGTTTTGGCTAGAGCGCCCAAATCCGCTATATATTTGACACGGCTTTGCCGTAATGCTGAAACTATGGCGAATGCATCTATCGTCATTGATGCATAAATAAAGATACCAATTAGTAGTGATTGAATTCCTTCTATGGTTCCACATGAGAAACCAGTACGAATATAACCTACATGTCCAATTGAACTATGAGCTAGAAGTCTTTTGACTTTCGTTTGGGCCATGGCGGCCAGCGCTCCTAAGATCATAGAAGCAATGCTGCAGAAAAAGAAGATTTGTTGCAATGTAGCTCCATAAGAACCATAAATAGAAAGACGTGAAATATTAGCAGAAATAGAGATTTTAGGCGCAATAGAAAGGAATGCTGTAACCGGGGTGGGTGAACCCTCATAGATATCAGGTGCCCACATATATAGAGTCAAAAGAGATATGGAATCCGAAGGGGAGGGGGGTTTTCTTCGGGGCTCGAGAGATGCAATAGATAGGGCCCCACAAGTTTTGAATTCGCCGCTGGTCTATCGAGAGGGAACGAGGAATTCTCAACGAAAAAAGTGCTCTCTGAACCGAACGTGAAAGTCGTTTTCCATCAGACGGCTGTTCCCGTAACTCTACTCTCGACTTGGATTATATATCCAATAAGGTCCGCTCTCGGCCATTCCACACGCTGCCTAGCAGAGGCGTGGTTATCTGAAGTGGATTCTCTCTTTTGTAGTAGATGCCGAACCTGCTGCCCCATTGACTAAGAGGGGGGCGGGCGCAGCAGCTACATGGACCCCTTCCTTTCTGTTGTTGCCAGCGCTTTCCCGGGCCGAGCCATAATTCTTTATTAGAAAGGGCAGGCAAAGCCCGAAGGCTGCTATCCCAATAGGCCAGCGGGCGGAACGAGGAGAGGGCCCGACAATCATACCACCCCGCGGTCGAAAAAGCGTGTTCCCTTCAGATAAGACGCACCGTAGGCCATCCTCGGCCTTCTTCGTTTTCGATGAAAAAGAAAGAAAATCTCGATCTCCGAAAGCCTTTTCCTTCCCCCGCCGCATCTCCCTCCCTTCGTCGAGCCTTTCCTTTAATGGTTGGGGGAAGCATTCCCTTATCTGAACTTGGCGGGCATTCTTTCCAGCCTGACTCAAATAGGAGGTGGGTTTGTTTGGTTTGAACATAGGCTCAAACATTATTTGAAGGGTCCTAGCTACGCCATGCGTTCAATAAAAAATCTGGAAAGGAAAGCAG